CCCGCAGAGGACCAATAGATCACCCGACCCCGCACATCTGTAACGGTTATAATAGTATTGTTAAAACCTGCTTGGATATGAATAACTCCCTTTGGTATTTTAGGTGTATTTTTACGAGTACGTCTTTTCCTGCGCCAAGCAATTCTTGTTACAAGTTTTACCATATTTTATTATCTCAAAAAAAAGTCCGAGACCTATGGATATATCCATTTCGTGTCAAAATAGATCTTTTTTTTTTATTTGTATTTCTCTATCAGATCTTTTAGATAGTCCTTTTCTTGATTTCGAAAAATTATCCTTGTCTTTGTTTATGTCTCGGGTTAGAGCAAATTACTCTAATTCGTCCCTTTCTACGTATTAGTCGACATTTTCCACAAATTTTACGAGCGGAGGGCCTTATTTTCATATTTTGCGTTCCTTAATTTTGAATATACAGACTTTTTTTTGAAGAAAAAGAGTTTTTTTTTTTTTTCAATCAAGATTGAATTGTATCCCCATAAAAAAAAGAAATATTGAAGTTCAAAAATTACCTAATCTTTCGAATTGTTGTTCTGGAGTCTCTAAATTAGACGCTCTCCTCTCCGGTCGAATTATAAAGGCTTATTGACTCTATTTCCTGGTGGTATAAAACAAAACTTTGTTAGGTCTTTCTTGAAACATAACCTAAAACAGGATCTTCATTATCTAAAGGAACCTGTTAACATACCCTTGGAAAGTAATTCAGTAAGTAAACCTTTGTGAATTTCTTTTTATTCTTTATATTCTATATCTTTCGATTCTATAATATAGAATAAAAAAGAAAGATATTCTATATAAAGATATTCTATATAAAACTATCTTGAAGTATCCGCAAATTTAATGTAGCAGCAACAAATTTAATGTAGCAGCAATGCTATTCAAATCTTGGACTTGTTCTTTTTTTTTTACAAAACAAAATCCAAATGGATATAATTTGGATATCAGAAGGATTACCATATGTGACACAAGATTTCTCCGCCGATTCTTTTTAGTCGAGCCTCTCGATCTGTCATTATACCCCGAGAAGTAGAAAGAATTACAATTCCCATCCCGCCTAAAATTCTAGGAATTTGTTGATACTTAGAATAGATTCGTAAACCGGGTCGACTAATCTGTTTTAATTTTAGACTAGTTCTATATTGTTTTTTTTTAGTTTTTCTATGTCGTCTATGTCGTAAGGTTAAAACCAAGAAATTTTTGTTGCCTTCCTGATGTTTCCTCACATTTTCAATAAAATCTTCTCGTAAAAGGATTTTCACAAAGTTTTCAGTGATATTAGTAGATACTATTCGAACGATTCCTTTTCCGCTCATGTCAGCATTTCGTATAGAGGTTATTATATTAGCAATTGTGTCTTTACTCATGATAAACTAAAATTTTTGTTGTTTTTGAGTTTTGATATAATCAACATTGTCTTTTTGCTTTTGTTTTTTTTTTTTTTATGAATTCATAAATTTTATTATTAAGGTATATACGTGAAACATAATCTACTAATTAATTTGATTAATCGGTTGAATTCAAATACTATAATCAAATAGTCTAACTACTAACTATATAATGTTTTCTATCTCATCTTACAATGCTTTTCTAACGTTTTATCTTATAATACTTCAGGTGCTAATGAAACTATTTTTGTGAAATTGACCTGCCTCAATTCCTCGGCAATCGGGCCAAAAATTCGACTTCCCTTTGGATTTCCTTTTTGATCAATGACAACTGCAGCATTATCATCATATCGTATAATAATGCCGCAGTCGCGTTTGAGTTGTTTCCGAGTACGTACAATTACAGCTCTGATCACTTCGGATTTTTCTAGAGTGGAATTGGGTGCTGCTTCCTTGATCACAGCAATAATAACGTTGCCAATATGACCGTATCCCCGATTACCAGCCCCCAGGATTCGAATACACATCAATTTTCGGGCTCCGCTGTTATCTGCTACATTCAAATAGGTCTGAGATTGGATCATATCATTTTTTTAATCTGTTATTTTAATGCAAAAGGAAAAAAAAAAGAAATATTGTTTGTCCAAAAATAAAAAAAGAAACTTACAATTTTTTTTCATCCCAAAGCCCCTTTTTTCTTTGGTTCTATATTCCTATTTTAAAATAATGAATTGAGTTCGTATAGGCATTTTGGATGCTGCTATTGAGATAGCTTTTCTGGCCATATTTTCTGCTACTCCGCCCATTTCATAAAGTATTTTACCTGGTTTAACGACAGCTACCCAATATTCGGGAGATCCTTTCCCCGAACCCATACGGGTTTCTGCGGATCTTATCGTAACTGGTTTATCGGGAAATATACGTACCCATATTTTTCCACCGCGGCGTATATTTCGTGTCATTGCCCGACGGCCTGCTTCTATTTGTCTAGACGTAATCCAAGCGGGTTCAAGTGCCTGAAGAGCATATCTACCGAAACAAATACGATTACCTCGATAAGACATTCCTTTCATTCTCCCTCTATGGTGTTTACGGAATCTGGTTCTTTTGGGGTTATAGTTGATCATTGGTTCACAATTCCATCTCTATTACAGAACTGGACATGAGAGTTTCTTCTCATCCAGCTCCTTGCGAATGAAATAATTATAAAAATATACATATAGTTGATGAGTAATAGACTGAATCATTAGATTCTTTGAGATTTCATCTAATCTATTTATTCGAAATTTGTATCTATTTTTTTATATAGAACTACGTATTCTATGTCAATTTTAGATTGATAGATAATTTGAAATTCAAATTTGTAGATAATTATTTTCTATAATTTATGTATAATGGACTTTTTTTCTTATAATCTTCTAATGATAATGAATCTATATCCATATTTATTATGATGATATCAGATCACTTAAAATTTAGAAATCCAATAACATAAAAAAACCTTCGCGGGCGAATATTTACTCTTTCCGTTTTTACTTTATTTCTAGGGTTATCTCCAAACCTCTCAAAATAAAAAAAAAAGGATTGTTTCTTGGTTCGTTTCGCCATCCTGTCCGTTAAAAAATTATTAAGATTTATTTTCAATAGAATCTTATGTCTTTACAGGTTCCGTCGTTCCCATCGCTTCTCGGTTAATGGTTAGGTCTTAATTCTATAATGAAGCCTCCAATCCAATTTTTTCTTGAGCCAATTTTATCAGTCTTTATTGGCTCGAGGCTCTTAATTTTTTGTTTTATGAGTAGGATTTTTACTATCAATAAATAGCTATTGGTGCTTTATTACATTAGCTTTTACGAGATGACTCGTAGACCTTACATATTGGAATCATATATCATTAATTTTTTTTTCTTTCTCTCACCCTATCATTTATCCGTATAATTTTTGATTTTGCTTTACAATTCATAATAAAATTGCTTTTTTTTATTTATGTAATGTAAAAAAGAGTAAAAAAGATTGCAATTCCTACAATGCAATGGCCAATATATCATATCTTGACTGCTTTTTTTTTGAATCCAGATAATGTGAAGCGATGAGTTGGTTATTAATTCTATATTTATTCATTCATAGTATTGATCAGTCTATTTTTTTAAGATTGACCTTTACTTTTAAAAACCAACGGGTCACACACTAAGCATAGCAAGTACATTAAATAATCAATCGAATTTTTTATTTTATTTAACCTTATAGAATTTTAGAATTTTTCTTTTTTTTGATTGGTCAGAAAAAGAATGAAAAAATTTATCATTTTTGATTCTATCAAAAAAAGGGTATAATGGAAAGATTAAGTCAAGTAAAGGTTGACTATTCTGCGTCTAAAATATCCAAATTTTTAGGCCTAATGCCCCATAAATAGTTCGAACCGTATAGGAGCAATAATCAATTTTAGCTCGAAGGGTTTGTAAAGGAACCCTACCTTCTCTAATCCATTCGACGCGTGCAATGTCTTTTCCGCCAAGGCGCCCCGCAATTTGTACTTGAATTCCTTTTGTATCGGCGCGCTTGGCTAATTCAATAGCCTTTTTTATTGCTTTGCGAAATGAAACTCGATTCTTTAATTGTTCGGCTATAAATTCTGCAAGAATATTAGGATCTTTGTAAGGCTTTGGAATTCTTGTAATATTAATGTTCAGTTTTTGATTTATAGGATTAAGATTAAGTTCTTTTTGTACAATCATCTGTAATTCTTCGATTACATTCATCTTCTTCAATTCTTCCATTACATTCATCTGGAATTCTTCGATTTTTTTAGGGTTCCTTTCTATTAATAATTTTTGGAATCCCAGATATATTCTAACCTGAATCACATCAATTCGTTTTTGAATCTCTATACGTGAAATCCCTACAACACCAGAAGGAATTTTGATATTCTTTTGTACATAATTTTGGATAGAGTTTCTTATTTTCTTATCTTCTTGGAGACCCTGAGAATAATTTTTTGGTTGTGCAAACCAAAAAGAATGATGATTTTGAGTTGTACCAAGTCGGAAACCGAGTGGATTTATTTTTTGTGCCATAATCCCCCATTACTATAATATATATCATGAAATGTCATATTTGTGGACTTTCTTTTTTTTACTTATTCGAAGTTTTAAGTATATCTTATATTCTTCATATAAATATAAGGATATATCTTTCAATACAATATTTATATGACAAGTTAGTCTTTTTATCGTCCATCTCGATTCATTAGAATTCTTTTGAAAGTGGAAATCGGTTCAAAAATAGGATTTTGATTTCTTCTTTGTTCTACTATTCATTTTTCATTTTAATTTCAAAAAAGAATCTATAAAAAAAGTCAAAAAACTATTTAGTAAAAAAACGATTACTTTTCCAATTCCTTTTAAAAGTAACAAAATAATCAAATTGTAACAAAATAATCAAATTAACGACGAGATTTATTATCATTTTTTGGATGCCCCCTGAAATAAAGAGTAGATGAAAATTCTCCCAATTTATGACCCACCATATAATCTGTTATATAAATAGGTATTTTTTCTTTTCCATTATGGATAGCGATAGTATGGCCAATCATTGTAG